ATAAAAATTAGAAGACAAGAACAAAATAATAAAAGAAGAATACTAAATAAATGGATTAATATTCCATGTAGAAAAATAAAATGAATAAGTCCATTTATTTAGTTCTACATTCCTTGCACTTATTATATACTCACTTATAGTATAATTATATATGAATTCTAATTAATAACTAATTTTAATATATATATTTTAATATATATAATATAAATATATAATATAAGAATAAAAGGTACAAATATTAAATCGAGGTACCCATTCTATGACAACTCTCAACTTACCCTCTATTTTTGTGCCTTTAGTGGGCCTAGTATTTCCGGCAATTGCAATGGCTTCTTTATCTCTTCATGTTCAAAGAAACAAGATTTTTTAAATCCGATGCGACCAACTCTCATCCTTTTTTTTCAAGACTTAGACATGGATCATAACATGGATATCTATTTAGTAGAATATCGTATAAGCTGTGGCTTCCTCCGAACATAAATTAAATAAATGAAAGAGCTCTTATGCATGCGGAAACATGATATATGGTTAAAATTATTATAGCTATTTTAAAATAGATCAGGATCGGCGGATGTCTGAAATGGAAAGTCAATGTATCTAAATGGATGTAGATATCTATAGGGGATCATATGAAGGGGATGCTAGTATTTTAGATCTAGCCAATTCGATGAATTACGCCTAAAAGTTCACATCAGAATAGTGCTAGTTGATGAGAGTTACTTCGGAAACAAAAAGAGTAAAGTCAAATTTCTTTGGGTTATTCTCTCAATTCCAATAAAATGCAACTGGATCTAGTATGAGTTGGCGATCAGAACATATATGGATAGAACTTATAACGGGGTCTCGAAAAACAAGTAATTTCTGCTGGGCCTTTATCCTTTTTTTAGGTTCATTAGGATTCTTATTGGTTGGAACTTCCAGTTATCTTGGTAGGAATTTGATATCTTTAGTTCCGTCTCAGCAAATAATTTTTTTTCCACAAGGGATCGTGATGTCTTTCTATGGCATCGCGGGTCTCTTTATTAGCTCCTATTTGTGGTGCACAATTTCGTGGAATGTAGGTAGTGGTTATGATCGATTCGATAGAAAAGAAGGAATTGTGTGTATTTTTCGTTGGGGATTTCCTGGAAAAAATCGTCGCATCTTTCTTCGATTCCTTATGAAAGATATTCAGTCCATCAGAATAGAAGTTAAAGAGGGTATTTATGCCCGTCGTGTCCTTTATATGGACATCAGAGGCCAGGGGGCCATTCCCTTGACTCGTACTGATGAGAATTTGACTCCACGAGAAATGGAACAAAAAGCTGCCGAATTGGCCTACTTCTTGCGTGTACCAATTGAAGTATTTTGAAATGACCTGAAAATTCTTTCTCATCAGGAGGTAAAAAGGAAAAAAAAGCTTAAGAATCGTCTTTTTCGATAGCATAACTTAACTGAAGTTTCTTCCGAACGCTCATTCGAGCCAAAACAGACGTATATGGGACCAGCCATAAAACGAAACTGTTTTGTTTTTGTTCGCAAAAATGGTCTTTTCTTTTATACGTATTATGGAAATTCGTTCAACTCAATTCAGTAAGAAAACAAGTAACAAATCGAAATAAATAATAGATTCATCTCATATATCAAAACATTACATTTCGGGATAAATAATTTATCTTTTTATTTGAGGTCCAATTTTTTGAATTGACACATTAGATACAGATAGATCATTTCTTGTGAATTATCTCTCGTTTCTTTTGTCAACCGACCTTTCTTTTTATCCTTATCTTTTCTTTTGGGCTCCTTAATGAAATGACCAAAAGATTGGATCTCTTCTAACGATAACTATACAATTTCTGTCTTGTTTTGCCACTCATTTTTGATCATCACATCACAATATTCTTCAGAAATGTTTTCTAAACATTTGGTAGAGATATTTTGATAGAAAGGGAGTTAGTTCGTCTCGAAATACGAATAATATTCATTACTTGAGATGGCTCTTTGGGGCATTCATCAAAAGGACGCAATTGCTGCGAATTTGCCCAATTGAGATATCGGGAAACAAAACAATATTTTTTATTATTTCTTCATTCGAATTCGAAGTAGACTCTTATTCTATTTCTATATTCTTTCTAGATTCAAGGACTAACCAATAAATCACAAATAAAAAACAGGAAATAGATTTATAGGCTCGATACCTTGTAATAGAAGTAATAGAACTCATGCTTGATAGAAATATTAGATCGTATAGAGTCGACAAATGAGGTGGGTTCATTAAGAATTCACAGATGAAAAAAAATGGCAAAAAAGAAAGCATTCACTCCCCTTCTATATCTTGCATCTATAGTATTTTTGCCCTGGTGGATCTCTCTCTTATTTAATAAAAGTCTGGAATCCTGGGTTACGAATTGGTGGAATACTAGGCAATCCGAAACTTTTTTGAATGCTATTCAAGAAAAGAGTATTCTCGAAAAATTCATAGAATTAGAGGAACTCTTCCTGTTGAACGAAATGATAAAGG